GGTAAAACTACAATTATTGTTAACCAAGGGAAATAATTCGTGGTAAAGACAAGATACGCTTAGACCAGAAAAACCCGTGCTCAAAAAAAATCTTTCTGAGCACGGGTTTTTTCAGTAAAAAAAAAATAAAATGGATTCAAAATGTATTCAAGTGGGGTTTTCTTTTCTGGAACGTATCAATAAGCTAGACCCATACTTCGAGTTGTTTCATGCCATAAATAAACTCGAACGCTCAAGAAATCCGTTGGACAAGCGGATTCGCATCTCTTACAACCAACACAGTCTTCTGTTCTTGGAGCGGAAGCAATTTGCTTAGCTTTACATCCATCCCAAGGTATCATTTCTAACACATCGGTGGGGCAGGCTCGGACACATTGAGTACACCCTATACATGTATCATAAATTTTTACTGAATGTGACATGGGATCTATAAATTTTTTAACATCATAAAATTTCAATCTAGTAAACTTGTAAATGAATCAGTATAGTTAAACACCAGATGAATCAACGATTTACCAGAAATTTTCTAATCAATTTCTTTCCTTCGGGATCAACTCATAAGAAAGGACCAAGATACTTTGATTTCTTACGTTTTCGAAAACATGATGTAGATTCCAACATATTGGACGTGCTAATTCAAATTGGTGAATCTTATGATTTAATATTATTAATATAATATTACTTATTCAACAAAGTTGATTGATTGATACGCGTTGATTTTCTGTTACGATAAATCGAGGAAACAATAGCTGATCCAATAGCTGCTTCAGCGGCTGCAATAGCTATAACAAAAATTGAGAAAATATTTCCTTTTAATTGCCGACTATCAAAAAAATCAGAAAATGTTACAAAATTTATATTAACCGCATTCAGTATAAGTTCAAGACACATAAGGGCCCTAACCATATTTCGACTCGTGATCAATCCATAAATACCGATAGAAAATAAATAGGCACTCAAAACAAGTATATGTTCGAGCATCATTGAACAACTCCTTATCAATTTCGATTCATTTTAATATGAACAATAATTCAACGGTTAATATGAACAATAATTCAACGGATGGGATTGACTAGAATATAACAAAAAGAATATATTGGAAATATATCGAATAAACGAATTTCTATTTTATACATGAGCAATATTCAAATAGAATTCAAAGAAAATAGATGAAAATAGATGCGATAAGGCAGAAAAAAGTTTAATTTTGATTGCTTGCTACTCCTAGTTAGAAAGAGAAAGATTTATTACTGACGAGCCACAGCAATTGCACCTATCAAAGCAACTAAAAGAATTATTGAAATGAATTCAAATGGAAGAAAAAAATCAGTTGCTAAATGAATTCCAATTTGTTGACCATTACTTATCAAATCTTGTTCTATAATTTGGTTTGATCTTGTAGTCCAAATAATCCCGTACCACGATGTATCTAATATAGTAGTAATTAGCGAAACAAGAATACTTGTACAAACCAACGAAGTAAGGCCGTTCCCAATGGTCCACAGATTAAAATCTTTATAATATTCTGAACCATTCATGAACATCACAGCAAATAGGATTAAAACATTTATGGCTCCCACATAAATAAGGAGCTGGGCAGCCGCCACAAAATGAGAATTTGAGAGAATATAGAATAAGGATATACAAACAAGAACCAATCCCAATGAAAAGGCAGAATAGATTGGATTGGTAAGTAATACCACCCCCAGGCCCCCTAATATAAGACCCGATCCCAGAAAAACTAAAAGAAAATCGTGTAGTGGTCCAGGCAAATCCATTCTGTGTAAAATAAGAGATAAATAAATCGAAATACTTTTCATGATCTTATTGACCCGACCAGGAATTTTTTTTTATGATACGTTCCTAATTGAATAAAATCCTAATCTATTAGGTGTGAATTGCTCTAAGTACAATTATTGTAAGTTTCGTTTTTGATTCTTTTTTTGTTTGTTCGAAAGATTCGAAAGAAAAGGGTATTTTGTTTTTTGAAACTATATATTTCGAAATAATTACGAATATATTAATAGATTTTCAATAAAAATGAATCCGAAATTCTTATCAACCAGTTAATTTGTAATTGAATTTTTATTTATTGACCAAGGGCCTCATTCTTTTTTAATTCAAACCAAACATTCTTTAAACTTAAACCAAACCGGAACTTTAAAAGAATTGGAAATTTCTCTTTAATAGAATAGGAGGTTTACTTACTCAGTTTTTCTTTGAATCGAATTCAAAATTGTTCGAATTGTATAATCGTCAATTACTGACATTGGTAAACGGCCCAAAGCAATTTGATTATAATTCAATTCGTGACGGTCGTAAGTAGAAAGTTCATATTCTTCAGTCATTGATAAACAATTTGTTGGACAATACTCAACGCAGTTACCACAAAATATACAAATTCCGAAATCAATACTGTAATTAAGCAATCGTTTTTTTCGAATATCCGTTTCAAATTTCCAATCAACAACAGGTAGATCTATAGGGCATACACGAACACATACTTCACAAGCAATGCATTTATCAAATTCAAAATGGATTCGCCCGCGAAAACGCTCTGATGTGATTAATTTTTCATAAGGGTATTGAATAGTTACGGGTAAACGGTTTGCGTGGGATAAGGTAATCATGAAACCTTGACCAATGTACCTTGCTGCTCGGACTGTTTGGTGGCCATAATTCATGAACCCAGTTACCATAGGGAACATATCGTGAATATCTATGAATAATTTTATGTTTGTTTCTTTCTCTTGTTTGAACCAAGTCATGAATCTCATATTCTTTTTTTCTTTACAGTGAAAGAAGTTGGAAAGAAGTTGTTAATAATAGATTACCGAGAGAAATAGGTAAAAGAAATTTCCATCCAAGATTTAATAATTGGTCCATTCTTAACCTAGGTAAAGTCCATCGTGTTGCGATAGAAATAAACAAAAACAAATAAGTTTTAGTTAATGTAATAAAGATACCAATTGTCGTTCCAAAGATTCCATTCATTTTATTTATTTCAAATAGCTCAGGGACAAATACGTACGAAATGGAAATATTCCAACCCCCTAAGTAAAGAACTGTTACAAATAACGAAGAAAGTAATAGATTTAGATAGGAAGCAACGTAAAATAAACCAAATTTGATACCTGAATATTCGGTTTGATACCCTGCTACTAATTCTTCCTCGGCTTCTGGTAAATCAAAAGGTAATCTCTCACATTCTGCTAGAGAAGAAATTAGAAAAACGATAAACCCTATTGGCTGACGCCACAAATTCCATCCCCAAAAACCATATTTTGATTGCGCCTCAACTATATCAACTGTACTTGAACTGTTAGATAATTATAGTCGATGATAACATCACTGTTTCCATCGCTAGTCCAAAACCGTACATGAGATTTTCACCTCATACGGCTCCTCGTGGGTCACAAATAAATTTAAGGACCGAATCAGTATTATTTATCTTCGTATGGTTGTAGAATAGATAGAGAAAAGATGGATTGGAAGGTCCAAAATTATACCAATGGAATTCTGTCTGCTATATTCTTCAGAATAAAAAAAAATGCTTCTGAATTGATCTCGCCCGTTAATAATTTCAATTTCGATTTGTTGAGTAATAACTTAAGCCTTCAATAAAATACTTCTTGTAGAATATCAATAGATATTTCAACCCATTGTTTTCGATTACGAAAAAAAATGAAACATTACATTAGCTCATAAATCATGACACGAATTAGAGCTCTCTATCTATGAAAGAAAGAATAAAAAAGAAATCTTTTTTTTTATTCTTTATTGTTTCTTTTTCGTTCCTATTCTTCTTTCGGATCTGAGAAAACCATGAATGGGGCTTAAACTAAAAAATAGTAAAGGATTATTTCGTTCCTGATAGTCATTACTTTAATCGGCGGATAGGAGCATACTCTGGACCGGAATCGTGGGGAGTACGGCCTAGTCATTTCTACGAATTGAAAGCCCCGATTAGTATTCTTTTTATGTTATCCAGAAGTCTCTTTTTCTATAATTTACATAATCTCCGTTACTAATCCTTTATGTATTTTGGTGTTCCTAACCATCCACTCGTTTTTTTTGTTCAATCCCCCGTTTGTTTAGCAATACATGTATGGGAATCCATACAAAGGATAGCGAAAACTCTAGACGGTTGATCTTTTGAGCCCGCTTCAAGCTAGATTGACTAATCAACCCGCCTTGGGGTAAAGACTACTTTCGCTTACGTTTTCTTCCACTTAACTCTTGTACATAGTAAATGAGATTCAATTATTTTGTTTAATTTACTGCGAATTTATAAGCTGCTTTCTTTCACTCATATATAACTATCTAATTTAGTTTATCAACCTGAACTGAAGGATAATAAAAAACGAAGATATCTATTCAATCCATTCAACTTATTTTCTAGAACGAAAGGAATAGGGAAAATAAAAGTTTATATTTCAACGAATCACACGTAGAGATATTGATAAAACACATAGAGTTAATGGTATTTCATAACTAATCGATTGAGCAGCAGCTCGCAGACCACCTAAAAAGGAATATTTATTATTTGATCCGTATCCTGACATAAGAAGTCCAACAGGAGCAATACTTGAAAGGGCAATCCATAAAAAAATACCGATATTGAGATCGGCTAAAATAAGGCGAGAGCTAAAAGGAATTACTGCAAAATTTAGTAAAATTGATATGACTGCTATAGACGGTCCAATACTAAATAAACGAGTATTTCCTCTAGATGGAAGAATATTCTCTTTGAAAAGCAGTTTTGTTCCATCTGCTAGAGCTTGAAGAATTCCCAAAGGACCGGCGTATTCAGGCCCAATACGTTGTTGTATTCCTGCAGATATTTCTCTTTCTAACCATACAATTACTAGTACACCTATTGTGATTCCCAATACAAGAGTCAAAATAGGGACCAACATCCATATGATCCCATAGACCTCTTTTAAAGATTCCAATCTGTAAAAGGAATTGATATCTTGTACTTCTGTCGTATAAATTATCATTTCAACGATCCACTTCTCCCATAATGATATCTATGCTACCTAGTATCGTCATAATATCAGCCAATTTCATTCTTTTAACTAACTGAGGAAGAATTTGCAAATTGATAAAACCCGGCGGGCGAATTTTCCATCTCCAAGGAAAACCGCTTTGATCCCCTATCAGAAAAATTCCTAATTCTCCCTTTGGAGCTTCCATTCTCGCATAAAGTTCTTGTCTCGGTAATTCAAATGTGGGAGAAGGTTTTTTACTAATGAATCGATATTCAAAATCATTCCATTCTGGATCCCTTTCTCGATCAAAGCATCGGATTTCTAAATTCTCATAGGGACCCCCCGGAATTCCTTCCAGGGCCTGTTGAATTATTTTTATGGATTCCGTCATTTCACTGATTCGGACTAAATAACGAGCTAATGAATCTCCTTCTTTTTGCCACTGGATTTCCCAATCAAATTCGTCGTAACACTCATAATGATCAACTTTCCGAAGATCCCATTTGATTCCCGATGCTCGTAGCATTGGGCCGGATAAACCCCAATTTATTGCTTCTTCTCCACCAATAACGCCTATCCCTTCAACTCGTTCTAAAAAAATAGGATTTCGCGTAATAAGCTTTTGATATTCAACAATTCCTGTTAAAAAATAATCGCAGAAATCCAAACATTTATCTATCCAGCCATAAGGTAGATCGGCCGCCACTCCTCCGATACGAAAATAATTATGCATCATTCTCATACCGGTGGCAGCTTCGAATAGATCATATACTAATTCTCTTTCTCTGAAAATATAGAAAAAGGGGGTCTGTGCACCAATATCTGCCATAAAAGGTCCAAGCCATAATAGATGAGAAGCTATACGACTCAACTCCAACATAATTACTCTGATATAGCTGGCTCTTTGAGGGACTTGAATATTCCCCAATTGCTCTGGTCCATTTACGGTTATTGCTTCCGTGAACATAGTGGCTAAATAATCCCAACGCGTTACATAAGGCAAATATTGTATAATTGTTCGGTTTTCCGCAATTTTTTCCATTCCTCTGTGTAAATAACCTAATATTGGTTCACAGTCAACAACATCTTCACCATCTAGAGTAACGATGAGACGAAGAACACCATGCATTGATGGGTGGTGAGGTCCCATATTGACTATCATAAGGTCTTTTTCTGTAGCTGATAGATTCATAAGTTTTTCCTCGATTCATTCTTACATGAATTGTTGAAAACGAAAAGAAGTACATCAAAATGAAAATCTAATAAATCGACTAATTCAAAATTTGCAAATTAACGATTTTTTGATTCCCGAATATCCAACTCACTAATTAATTCTTTATAACGTATTTTATTTTTCTTTGATAAATAAGACAGCAGTCGTTGACGTTTTCCTAGAATTTTACGTAGACCTCTCTGAGATAAATAGTCTTTTTTGTGCAATTCCAAATGTGAAGTAAGTCTTCGTATCTTATTGGTGAAACTAACTATTTGAAATTCAACGGACCCCCTGTTTTCTTCTTTTTTTTCTTGAAAAATAACTGAGATGAATGAATTTTTTACCATAAAACAAAATATTCTCTCCCCCTTTTTTTGAATGTGAATTTTACTGATCAGTAATAATAATATCAGTCATTTTGATATACACAATGATTTTTAGTTCGTTATGAACTTTCTAATTTGTTCAAATAAAATTAATCAATCTGTTTTTCAATTTGATTCGTACAGAGATACAAAAGAGTGATATATTTCGACAAAAGAGAAAATTTTAGAGTTCAAATAAGAGGATCTTGTTGATTCATTTGTCGATCTAATTAATATATATTTGATATGTATGTCATTAAATTAGTATCATGTATCAGAATGAAATGTAAGACAATCCTTGTGCCTATCTATTTGTTTTCATAGACCCGGCACGGTACATACATAATATATGGGAAAATGTACCATTAACGACTTTTCAAACGCGGATACATATGTATCCTTACCATACTGAAACGACTGCCATTATTAGTATTAAACCAATAGCGATTCATACAAGCTAAATCTTCTAATCGATAATTGGGCCAAAGAAAGAACTTTAATTTAATTAGTTTCTTTTTATCACTATCAAGATGTTTGTTTTTAGTCAAAACTTGACCGCAGTTTTTTACATTATTTAAAAATACTGGATTTCTATGCATACCATTTTTATCCCTTGAATTGAAAGAAATTAGAATTCGCAATTCTCGCCGGTGGTAAGGAGATAAAATATTTTCAGGAACAAACAAATCATAATGATTTTTGTCTTTATTTTCAGTCATTTTTTGATGTCTTGCAATAGATTCATCAAAATTCTTTTTATCAATATAGTTTTTTTTTTGGTATCTTTGATTAATTTGGTGTTTATTTTTATGAACCAACGAAATACTTATAGTTTGGTATAGAATAAATTGACCATCATTTTTTACCGACAGACGAACCGGATCGATAATCAATATTCCTTTTTTCATTAATTCTCTAAGAGTTAAATTCTTATGAATCATCAAAATATCCAGATTCATTTCTCCCCTTTGAATAGAGGATATAACAATTTCGTTTGGATTTATCAGTCTAAGCAGGAGACAATATACTTTGATATTATTGATTATTCTTTGATTAAAAGAATCATTCCATCTCAATTGAAAACGCAAATACCTTTTTAGGAAGAAATCAAGCTGTGCTTCCATGTTGCTCTTGTATTGCTTTTTCTTTCTACGTTTTTTTCTGTCTGATTTACCATAATCTTCTTCAACATCTTTTTCTTGGTTTGAGAGAACGGATTTCAAATTTCCTTGTTTTTGTGCATCTGATACAAGATCCCCTTCGTCTATGAGTTCTTTTTCTTCTTGATTTCGATTCTCTAATCCAATAATTTTTTTTTCATTCGGTGCTATTTTTTCATTCGGTGCTATAAGGGGGTCCCTTTTTTTATTTTCAATAATATTTTTATTAATGTTCCCATTTCCATTAAAATTTAAAAGAAGTAATTTTATTGGTATGATCCATGTTTTAACCTTATACGCATTATATAGCAGCATAAATTCTGGGAAGAACCAAAGCTCCAGATTCGATATAGGACGACTTAGTATTTCTTCATTCATTCCCATCCAATCAAAAGGGCTTCCTTTTTGATTGGATGGGTTGCTTTCTTGATCTTGATAAATTGTGAAATAAAAAAGGTCCATTTTATCAATTATTTGATAATTATTAACCACAGTCTTAAGATTTTTCTTACTCTTGGTACTGGTATCGACCCAGGACTCAATATCGGCCTTATTTCTAAGACAAAAATGAAGAATTCGCCAATTAAAAAACTTTCTATGCGAAAATTTCCCCATAGCATCTAGGATATCGTCTTCTCCTAGATAATTATGGATAGGGATATCCCTCAGTGTAAGTGTATCAAAAAATTTGCGTTTATCCATGTTGTAATTATAAGAAATCTTTTCCCTCTTATTTACTTGGAATGGTGATCCATAAGCATACGGGTCCCTCTTATCTTGATAATTAATAGATTTATATGATAAAAAATCATATCCATAGTGTTTTTTCAAATTTGATTTTTTATGTTCTTGATTCAGTTTATATTCTTGATTCAGTAATGAATTCGCTTGAAAATCATTTTTTTTTTCGTAATTAATTAATCTTTCTTTTTCATCTGAATCCCATTTAGTTAAATCTTCATTTTGAGCCAGATAGCGTTGATTGGCTCTATTTCGCCATTGTCCTGGTACTAATCTAAGCCATCTACTCTGAAATAAATCGTATTGATAACGACTCCTTAACCAGTTTTTCCATTCATTCATTCCAGAATGCCAAAAGATTTTCTGTCTTAACCCATAATGGTGTCTTAATCTGGAATGAGATACTCCCTGTTCTTCAAAATAATCTTTTATTTCATTTTTAAGAAAAAGAGATGTTCCATGATATTGAAGGATAGGTTTGAATTTATAAAAACTAATAACTTGGGTTTGTGATAATTTATAAAATACATATGCTTGTGAGAAGGAGGATAAGTCACAAAAAGCTTTTTCATTTTCATTTTTATTTCTAATACTAACATTAGAAAGTGAAGAAAGTGAGTTTTTTATAGTTGAAATAAAATGAGTTGTATTTTTAGTTCTTTTATTAATTCTTTCTTGATTTGCTTCATTATTGTGAATGAATTTCTCAATCATTTTTTTTGTTGATTCAAGAAAAAGTTGTGTATTGGTTCTTGGAATATTAATGATATATAGAAGAATATCTATGTATATCTTTTCAATGAAAAATTTTATAAAAAAATAGAATTTACGGATTAATCGAATAGTTCTTCTTTTAAATATTTGCCAATTTTTTTTTGATGATTCTAATATTTTATCCCGATAACTTATTTTGTTAGAATTAATATTTATTTCTTGAGTTAGAAATTCGTTTTTCTTGTCTTTTATAATTCTCATTTTTTCTATTTGATTTTTGATTGTGTTTGTTCTCGTAGTCAGATCCTTTATTTTTTTTTCTGTTAATGAATAAGTTGTCCGCTCCATAGATTGAATTTGAAGGGATGATTTGCGAATCGTCTTATTACTGATTAGCGAATCCTTTTTAGTTTCGCCCAATTCATATATTTCTCTCAACCCAAAAAATGGAATTAGATTTTTTTTTGAAAGTTCTTTTATTATTCCCTTTAGAAATAGAATGCTTTGAGTGACCCATTTTTTTGTTTCCTTTGAGACTTTTCGAAACAATTTTGTTTTTTCTTTTAAAATTGTTAAAGCTATAAAACATTTCGTTTTCAATTTTTTTTTTTTTTTTTTTAGTTCTTTAAAAATAGGCTCAAAAAACGAACGCCGTTTTCGAGCAGAACCGAAAGGTAGTTCAGTTTCCATTCCCCAAACTGTTAAAAAGCAAAAATCATTCTTTTGACCTTTCTTTTTTTTCATTGGATCTTTATGAGAGGATTGTAGTGTAACTCTATGCCAAGGTTTCAGGCAAAAAGGAAATAGGATTTTTATCTGAATACCGTCTGTTAACCAGTTTTTTGGAAATTCTGTTTCGGATAATTGAACACCATTATAAGTACATTTAACATGCATTTCGCGATTCCAATCCTTTAAATCCTCGGACCACTCAGGAAATTGAAATAATAACATACGGGCAACGTTTTTAGCTATTATCAATGAAGGTAATATAATATATTTTCTAAGAATTGATTGGGTTATTAACATGGAGCCCCTTATTACTTGAGCAACTAAAATGCTGTCCCAAGCTTCTCCTATTTCTATCCGTATTTTCTCTTCTCTTTTGTATTTTTCTCTTTCGTCTTTGTCTTTTTTCTCGATCTTTTTTTCTGTATAATCAGAATCTGTATAATCAGAAACTTGTGATTCTTTTTTTTTACATATCAAATTTCGAGATATTAGTTTCAGCGGCCCAGAAATATCAAAAGAAAAAAAGAGGGGTTTGTCTACTCTGTCCAAAAAAAGTGGGGAATGCACATTTGCTTGAAACAGTTCCCAAGTAATTGTTTTACGCCTTTGGGCACGCATGGAACCTTTTATTATGTCGCGGCGAAAATCCGATTGTTGCGAATAGCGTATCAAAGCCATTTCGTTTGTTTGATCAGGACCATTAGTATCCTTGGTATTAGTATAAGTATCGGCGTTTGCCTGGTTATTAGTAAAAATCACTACGCGCTTGGATTTTCTTGAACGAATTTCATGCTCTGCTGTTACATTTTCCTCGTTTTCTCCCTCCTGTTGTTCTAAATCGTCGATTAATTTGTATGACCATCGAGGAACTTTTTTACTTATTTCTTTTATTCCAATGGATTTTTTTCTAATTGTTTGATTGTTGGGATTAGTTATAACTATATTGAATAAAAATTTCAATATTTTTACTCGATCCTCGGAATCGATATTTCCCTGTTCGTCTTCTGTCAATGTCAATAAAGAGAGTTCTTTTTCTGTTGATAATGATTTTATATTGAGTGTATCTAGTGTCTGTTCAAATTCGTGATAATCAGTAGTAAGAAGTATAGCATGAATCTTATTTATCCAAAACGGATCCGTATTTTTTTTTTTAGAAGTTTGATTTATGCTTAAAGGTGAAACCCATTTTTTGATTCTTCCGCGGTAGGGTCCATGCAAGAAAGGATCATATATTTTAGGTAAGTATTCTCTTTTAGTTTCATTATTAGAGAATCGAGTCCTTTTTTCAAGTATGCCCAGTTCAAAAGATTCCTTATCTAAAGATTCGACTCTTTTTATAAACTCCTTACTTAAATTTCTTCTTTTTAGTTCATTGATAAAACTCCAATCAGTATACAATTCATCAGAAAACAATTTTTCTGGTGTGAAAAAATATATTTTTTTTTGTATCATTTCTCCAAAAGTTGATAAACTAGGTGGATACGTAAAAGATATTTTTTCTTTTCCATCACTTTGACATGTGTAAAAAAAATATTGTGACATTTCATTTTTTATAGCATTTTCAAATCGGTCATTTTTTATATATCGCAAAGGTCGATTCCATCGTTTAGAATCAAAGAGAAGTGTCACAAGGGGTTTTTCAAACCATAATATATATTTATCTTCTTTTTTTTTTAATATTTCGAACTTCGAACTTTCTTGATTCCCATCCAGGTAAGAAGTTTCATAAACTGGTCTATTTTTATAGTATGCCTCTTTAAAGGGAAAGTGGAGTCCGCCCTTTATTTTTATTTTCATTTTTTTCTTTCCAGTCACTCGTAGCTTTTCTGTTTCATCGATTTTGCTCGGATCCACCCTTTCCTCCGAAAAAAGGGAAGAAGAAGGATTTTCTTCGGTGGATACCTCTTGTTCCTGGTTATACCCCCCCCCTTCGGAAATAGTTTCTATTTCTATGTTTCTTTCTTCCTCACTTTCCCCCACTTCTGCCGCTTCTGAAATTCCTTTCAATTTCTTAGTTAGAATGGGTGACGGCATTCTACCTAAATAGTAAACACAGGTAATAAATAAGAGAATACTAAAAATGCGAGCCATAGAATTTCTAAATTCTGATACAAGATACTTATTAGATCGAATAAGTACATTAGACCTAATAAAATTATTTTGTTGTATCCAGGCTAATACCAATCCAACCCATTTCATGAATAAAATATGCCCAATTAACCAACCAACAAAACTACTTGTTACAAATAACATATTGTTGTTGCATCGAAACATATAAATGTTGACTAATCTGGCTAACATTGAACTTGGTAAAATGAAATGGTTGAATAATTGAATAATTAAATTATTCAGGAATACACATTGAATGCTAAGATTACGCATTGAATTTCTGGTAGTACGTCCATAATCAAAAAAGTCTTTGTGATTGTTCCAGAAGAAATGAAACAAAAGATACGGTAGAGCTAGGACAGTTATTGTATGAGGTCTACCCAATGCTAAATGCAGAGGTACATAGTAGATTGATATGAACATCATGAACTGTCCTGCAATAAACCCAGTTGTTGCTGATACCTTGTTA